ATATATGTTGTATATGTAAATCCTAGATGTGAAAAGAGGCAGAATTCATCTAGAAAAGGGAACAGATATGGTATATAAATAAGAAGAATAGGTGCACAACACAAATAAAAACAAAAATAAAAAAGACAATAGAAAGAATTGAAAATTTACTCATTCACTGAGTAAAGGATTGAATTGGATTCGATTGGGTGGCACCAACTCAATCGAATGCTAACGCCCATTTATTTATTATGGAATTAACCGATCAACTTGCTATCGGATATTCATTTTCGATTCAGTACTTTTCAAAAAGGAATTTCAACATATTTATTATGATTTAGAATTATGAGAAGCAATCCCACTACTTCTGATCCTGTGGTTTCTACACTTGAAGAACAAAACCTAGGGCGTATCGCTCAAATTATTGGCCCAGTACTGGATGTCATTTTTCCACCGGGCAAAATGCCTAATATTTATAATGCTTTGGTAATTAAGGGTCGAGATACTGTTGGTCAGCAAATTAATGTAACTTGTGAAGTACAACAATTATTAGGAAATAATCGAGTGAGAGCTGTAGCTATGAGTGCTACAGATGGTCTGATGAGAGGAATGAAAGTGATTAACACGGAAGCTCCTCTAAGTGTTCCAGTCGGGGGAGCTACTCTCGGACGAATTTTCAACGTTCTTGGAGAGCCCGTTGATAATTTAGGTTCTGTCGATACTCGCACAACATCTCCTATTCATAGGTCTGCACCCGCCTTCATACAGTTAGATACGAAATTATCAATCTTTGAAACAGGGATTAAAGTGGTGGATCTTTTAGCCCCCTATCGCCGTGGAGGAAAAATAGGACTATTTGGGGGAGCTGGAGTGGGTAAAACAGTACTAATCATGGAATTGATCAACAACATTGCCAAAGCTCACGGAGGCGTATCCGTATTTGGCGGAGTAGGTGAACGTACTCGTGAAGGAAATGATCTCTACATGGAAATGAAAGAATCCGGGGTGATTAATGAAAAAAATATTGCAGAATCCAAAGTGGCTCTAGTCTATGGTCAAATGAATGAACCGCCAGGAGCTCGTATGAGAGTTGGCTTGACTGCCCTAACCATGGCGGAATATTTCCGGGATGTTAATGAGCAAGACGTACTTTTATTCATCGACAATATATTTCGTTTCGTTCAAGCAGGGTCCGAAGTCTCTGCCTTATTAGGCAGAATGCCTTCTGCAGTGGGTTATCAACCTACCCTTGGTACGGAAATGGGTTCTTTGCAAGAAAGAATTACTTCTACCAAAGAAGGATCAATAACATCGATCCAAGCAGTTTATGTACCTGCGGATGATTTGACCGACCCTGCTCCTGCCACGACATTTGCACATTTAGATGCTACTACAGTATTATCAAGGGGATTAGCTGCCAAAGGTATTTATCCAGCAGTAGATCCCTTGGATTCAACATCAACTATGTTACAACCTCGGATCGTTGGCGAGGAACATTATGAAACTGCGCAAAGGGTTAAGCAAACTTCACAACGTTATAAAGAACTTCAGGACATTATAGCTATCCTTGGGTTGGACGAATTATCCGAAGAAGATCGTTTAACTGTAGCAAGAGCACGAAAGATTGAGCGTTTCTTATCACAACCCTTCTTTGTGGCAGAAGTCTTTACTGGTTCTCCAGGGAAATATGTTGGTCTCGCAGAAACAATTCGGGGGTTTCAATTCATCCTTTCCGGAGAATTAGACGGTCTTCCCGAGCAGGCCTTTTATTTGGTGGGTAACATCGATGAAGCTACCGCGAAAGCTATGAACTTAGAAGAGGAGAGCAAATTGAAGAAATGACCTTAAATCTTTGTGTACTGACTCCTAATCGAATGATTTTGGATTCCGAAGTGAAAGAGATTATTTTATCTACTAATAGTGGACAAATTGGCGTATTACCAAACCATGCCCCCATTGCCACGGCTGTAGATATAGGTCTTTTGAGAATACGACTAAACGATCGATGGTTAACGGTGGCTCTTATGGGCGGTTTCGCTAGAATAAGTAATAATGAGATCACCATTTTAGGAAATAGTGCGGAAATTAGTACTGACATTGATCCACAAGAAGCTCAAAAAACTCTTGAAATAGCTGAAGCTAACTTGAGTAGAGCTGAGGGTAAGAGACAAGCAATTGAGTCAAATCTAGCTCTCAGACGAGCTAGGACACGAGTAGAAGCTGTCAAAGTGATTTCCTATTAGTAGTCAAAATCAAAAGACTATTAGTAGTCAAAATCAAAAGACACTACACACTACATTTTGATTCCACAATTTGAACACAATGAAGTCTAATCTGATTAATCTGATGATAGAACGAAAAAAAGAGGATGGGTAGAAAAACTTATTAGATACCATGGAATCCGGTACCTAATAAGTTCTACCTACTATTGGATTTGAACCAATGACTCCCGCCGTATGAAAGCAATACTCTAACCACTGGGTTAAGTAGGCCATTTATCACCACAAAAAGGGTCTCCATCACTTCACTTCGATGGATTATAGGTAAAATATGCTTTCTAAGCAATATAAATCGTTTACCAGTAAACGTAAACGGATCTTAGAGTTATCATGTGGGATTATGGGATACCCTTCTTGACAATAAATTGTCTCTATGTTAAAATAGTTATGACAAGGGCTATAGCTCAGTTAGGTAGAGCACCTCGTTTACACGTGCGCCAATGCTTTTCAAGGGAACCTATTATGCAATGACCATAATTGATCTTTTTGATAAGTCGATGTCTTACTCCGTAGATTCGAGAGAACAAGAGAAAAATAGCCTGACAAATATTTGGTTTGATCCGATTAAGGTGCGAATTCCGATGCCAAATCAAATAGAACCTGCCATTGTAAGGTAAATGCCCAGTCCATTCAATGCCAGGCATAATGAGTATAAGGATCTCAAAAGAACCTCTTTTCGTCCTATGAGCTTTGAGGTGTATGAAGTCTCATATTGGACTCTTGCAGCGGAGCGATAGAGACTGCATTTCACTTAGGTTGATCTAGGCCGAAGGCAGACCTAAATCAAGGTAACCCTTCTTTGAAACACTTTGGTATTGCTCCTATATCAGGATAGAAATAATGAATCAGAGCACATGGAGCCATCTCATTATCTTCTTATCTTTCTGTCAAGAAAAATATGGTGAACTAACTGATCTTTACATCAGTTGATGAAAGAGCCCAATGCAACAAAATGCATGTTGGGTCTTTGAAACAGTTCAAATCATTTTGATAATAAGAAGTTTAATCTGTCTTACCGAGAAGGTCTACGGTTCGAGTCCGTATAGCCCTAATAAATTCCTTTTTTGTTTTGTATAGAAATTTTAGTAGTAGTAGTAACAAGAAAAGAAACACAATAATTCATTCCAACGGACCCAATTAGTATTTGTAAAATCTCGAAATACCCATCTCTCTTCATCCACTTTATCCCTAAATCCATCAATGTTCTTTCTTCTATATTCTAAGAGTGGAGTGGGTTTGGGAACGAACAGCCTGGTTGGATAGAATCGCCAGGTGGAAACAGCTCCGGAGTCAAGAAAATCATGACAGAATCCTGTCTGAAGACTGAAACCTGACCCAAGGAAATCCAATCCTAAGTCGCATGGATCTAGACCTATTCTTTTCTTGATCTTGAGTCTTTGTCAAAGCCCTCTGATTAATCACTTTTTGGTGGAACAACAAACCTAAGAGATTCTCTCTTTTTGTTTAAAGGATAAAATACCCATCTCTCTTCATCCACTTTATCCCTAAATCCATCAATGTTCTTTCTTCTATATTCTAAGAGTGGAGTGGGTTTGGGAATTTTGTCTGTCGAGTTGTTCGATAATGTTTGATTCTTTCTATTATAAGTATCTTATGTTATGTCGATTCTTTCTATTATAAGTATCTTATGTTATGTCGATCGTTCATGATTCTGTCGAATCTACCGCTTTGTGCTATCTTTCATTGTGTAGGTTTGCTATAAAAAGAGAACAAAACTTTTTCTTGTAGCGAAGCCTAACCCATGGGTTGGTCTTACGAAGTTTTATTGCCGTAACAAAACAAAAAAGCATTTTTGTTCATTCCAAAACGCGATTTTAGTACTATATTCATCTTTCATATCATAGAAATAATAGACTCTCTTTCTTATTTTTCTTAGTTATGTTTCTTTCAATTTCTATTTTTTTTCTTATTATTAATTGAATTGTTAATTAAATTTGTAATTTCTTTATTGAATATTGAATTCTTAATGATTGAATTTCTTTCATTTATTCTTTACTTTCGCTTTCTATCTCTAATAAGATCAATATGAAATAGAAAAAAAATCAGTCTTTACTTTCTTAAAATTTATAAGATAATAAGTAAAAACTAAGTATAAGAATACTTAGTCTAAGAATAAGTCTAATAAATAGAAAAGAAAAAGAACTAAGTATAAGAGAATCATGTTTGTGTAAAAACATGCTATGTCTACACATATAGAAAGAAAATTGAAAGAAGAAAAGAAAAAAAAAGTGGGATGACATTAAATGAATCTTGAAACAAGGCATGTCCTGCAGCAAACAAACTCTCAACTATGCGGCTTGATTTGATTATTTGATTAAAAGAAATTCTTTTCTTGTTTCATCTAAGAAGTTCTAGATGATTTGAAAATTCCAAATTAAATGGAATAATTCAGCCTATTCCACATTCAGAGGAGTACTTTTATGTTTCTGCTTCACGAATATGATATTTTCTGGGCATTCCTAATAATATCAAGCGTTATTCCTATATTGGCTTTTGTCATTTCTGGAATTTTAGCCCCGATTAGGGAAGGGCCAGAAAAGCTTTCTAGTTATGAATCAGGTATAGAACCTATGGGGGATGCTTGGGTACAATTCCGAATTCGCTATTACATGTTTGCTCTAGTTTTTGTTGTTTTTGATGTTGAAACGGTCTTTCTTTATCCATGGGCAATGAGTTTTGATGTATTGGGTGTATCTGTATTTATAGAAGCTTTCATTTTCG